GAGTAGGTGGCTGAAGAAGGTAATAAATTGTAAATTTATGTATGAGAAGAATTTCTCCCTGCTTAGGCCTAGTAGTTTAATGAAAATGTCAAGCTGCAATTTTGAAGATGTAAATATTACCTGAGCCTAGGGTTTAAGAGATTTAACTCTTATTGGTAGCTTTGAAGGCTTCTAGTTTCTTTAACTTAAAACCCTAAAGTGGGATTAGCACAGTTAAAGGAAGTAGAAGAAGAAGATTTATAAGAGTAACTCAATTTGGTTTGTGATTAATGGAATTGATATTTTGGTTTGTTTTTGGTGAGTTTAAAGTTAGTGAAGTAATGGCTACTCGAATGTAGTAAAATAGGGTAATTAGAGCTCTTATTGTTAAAATCAGAGCTCAAATGAAAAACCCACTTTGGACGAGATTTGTAATAACTCTTATTTTAGGTAAAAATCCTAAGAATGGAGGTAGACCTCCTAGGGAGAAAAGAGTTATAAACAGAGTTACTTTATTGAAAGGAGAGGCTGATAAGTTAGTTAAGTGTTTAATGTGTAATATTTGATTCTGATTGAAAATAGTGACTACGGAGACTGAAATAATTCTGTAGGTTAAAATATAGTGGATTCATAGTCTAGTTCTAGAAGAAATCGCAGCTAATATTCAGGCTGTGTGATTAATAGATGAGTAAGCTATAAGTTTACGTAAAAAGGTTTGGTTTAAACCTCCTAACCCTCTTATAATAGCAGAAAATACCGAGACTCTAACAAAAAGGATTCCGGTTTGATCACATAAAGTAAGAGAAATAAGTACTAGAGGGGCAACTTTTTGAATAGTTATTAAAATGAGACAGTTTAATCAAGATATTCCTTGTATAATTGTTGGGAGTCAGAAGTGAAGGGGAGCCGCTCCTATTTTTAAGATTAGAGAGGTAAAGATGAGAATTTTAGGAGATACGGAGAACACAAATAGAATTGTTACTCTGATTAGTAAAATAGCAGAGCCGAAGGCTTGAATTAAAAAATATTTTAAAGCGGCTTCTGAACAAAAGGGACTTTTTTGGGCTGTAATAAGGGGAATAAAAGAAAGAAGGTTCAATTCTAATCCTAACCAAGCTAGAAATCAAGAAGACGATGAGATAGAAATCAAAGTCCCTGCTATTAAAGTAAGAGAGAATAAAAGGAGAGCGGGAGAAATAATAAGAATTGAAAGGAGAAGAATTCTTCATAGACGGGGTATGAGCCCATAAGCTTCTGTTTAGCTTATCTTTTCGTCTATATTTTGGTGTAAAAGCACATAAAGTTTTGATCTTTGCGGGAATGGTGTAATTCCGTTAAATATAATTTGTTCCTGTTGAAAAGTGAGTGGAGTTAATAGCAGAAAGGGTAACTTTCATTATCCGCCCTATCAAGGCGACCTTTTAATCAAGCATGCTATTATTATAAGAAGTTAAGTTTTGAAGCTTATTTTTTTTATAAAATATTTTTTTTTACTTAAATTAGAAATTTATATTAGGAGATAAAAACTTGTAAAAAAATAGGGCACTGAACTTTTTTTGCCCTAAACTTAGGAAAATTTTCTGACGTTGGTCTTGTATTTTAAATATATATATATTTTACATTATTCCTGAGACATGAAGATGGGGGGGTAAAAATCGCGTTTTTAGCAGCAGTATATAAAATTATAAATATTTTATCAAGATAATTAATTATAAAAACTTATTGTTATTTATTTAAAGAATAATTAAATTTAATTGTATGTATATTTTCTTGTTCTCTTAAAACTGGGAAAATTACTTCTAGGCCTACTTAGAAAAGATAATTTTACCAGCACAAGAGAACAAGAAAATACTTCTTAAATCAAGATATACTGACATTTATAAGTATATAATTAATTTAATATATTATATTTAAAGCTTTAATTATATAATAAAAACCTAGTATGATATAATTGAAGCTTTAAATATAATTTTTATTTAATTATATATAAAGTTTTATTTTTATTATAATTTGATAGTTCTTCAACTGAGTTAAATAATTTAATATAATATATAATATCAAGCCTAATTGTAATTACAATTAGGCTTGATATTTAATAATAATTAATTTTTATTAAATTTATATATAACAACTTAAATTAATTATATACTGACTACAATTAAAGCTAAAAAAAATTCTCTTTTTTTTATTAAACAAAAAAGAATTTTTCTATTTATTTAAAAAAAAAATTTTTTTAGTAGAGTGGAGTTCTCTCTGGGTAGAAAGGGTCCTTTCTGAGTTGCTTGGAAAAATTCATAAATTTTTTTCTATTAATTGTTAAAATAAATTCTAATTATATTAATTATTAAATTTATATAAATTTAATAATTAATATATTAGTCTGTCTATTAAAGTTTGATCTTTGCTTTTTTCTCTATTATAAGGATGACTTTACATGAAAGTTCAAGCTAGAGATTTATTATTGATAGAGTCATATTTATAAATTCTCAGTATATATTTTTAGGGTTTAAGTTAATACTTGAGCTAGTAATTCTTTAGATTTCAGGCTAAATTTGTGCCAGCAGCCGCGGTTAGACTGAGAGAGAGGATAGAGAAGAGAAGTATGTAGTTATAATAGGAGGTTTATATAATTAGGGGTATGAGTTTAAGGAGTGAAATCCATATTTTTATAGTGTCCTGTTTTGTTTATATTAAATTTATTTTAAAACTATTAAGATTCAGGTTTAAACCAGGATTAGATACCCTGTTATACTGAAGGTAAAATATAATACGCTTGAGTAGTAATAAGTTATAAGCTCGAAACTTAAAAGATTTGGCGGTATTTAAGTCTAGTTAGAGGAACCTGCTTTATAAACGATATGCCACGAATTATCTTACTTTATTTTGTATTCAATTTGTATACCTCCATTTTTAAATAATACTHHSTTGAAGTATTTTTTTAAATAGAAAAATTTCTAGTTTATTAGGTCAAGGTGCAGTTTATAGTAAAGTAAATGTGGGTTACACTATATTATATTATTTATGGATAAATATATGTAATTTATATTTTGAAATTGGATTTAATAGTATTTTTGAATTAATAAGTCAGGATGATAGTAGCTCTTTAATATGTACACATCGCCCGTCGCTCTCATTATAAAGTGAGATAAGTCGTAACATAGTGGTTGTATTGGAAAATGCATCTGGAAAGATAAGATGTAGCTAAATTTAAGTACTCCGTTTACACTGGGGTGATTGCCGTTAAGGTACTTCTTAAACCAGAATCTTATTTTTTAAAAAGAAGTGTGATTTATTTAATAAAAAATTATTAAATCTTGTTTAAAAGTATTAAAAAGAAATTTAAGAAAAAATTATAGTTTATAAGTACTGAAAAGGAAAGTTATATTTAAAGAATAGCAGGGTTTGATTTCTGTACCTTTTGTATCAGGTGTAAACAAAATTAACATTAAAGTTAGAGGTATCTCGAAACGAGAAGAGCTAGTAGAATTAATATTTCTTTGTTTCAAAAAGGTTCGGAAATTCATACTAGTAATGATATGTTAGTCGATTTTTGTATATCTAGTTTTCTATTAAAAAAATTTAATTTTGCTTTTTTTTAAAATTAAATTAAAGAGATAAAGTAGGAGGTAAGAGCTTCTTGCTTTTTTTCAAGAATGGTTGTAATATAGTTGTTAAGTGGGCTTAAAATCAGTCATCTTATTATAACGTTAAAGTAAAACTATCTTAAATTTTAATTTTTATCTTTCTGTCATTTTTAATTGAAAATATCATTAAATATGATCTTGTTAGTTAATATGTTTATATAAGTATAATTAAAGTTAAAGAAAAAATTAAATTTTAGTTAATTTTTAAGGTATTTTGGTTGTTTAAAAGGAATTCGGCAAATAATATCTTCACCTGTTTATCAAAAACATGTCTATATGAGTATAAAATATAAAGTCTAGCCTGCCCACTGAGTATTTAAAGGGCTGCGGTAATTTGACCGTGCAAAGGTAGCATAATCAGTAGTCTTTTAATTGAAGGCTTGAATGAACGGTTGGATGAGAGAGAAGCTGTCTCTTTTATAAGTTAAAATTTGACTTTTAAGTGAAAAGGCTTAAATTGTATAAAGGGACGATAAGACCCTATAAAACTTTATAAGAGATTTATTTTATTTTTAAATTCTTCTTTAAAAATTGTGAAGTATTTCTCTTATTTTGTTGGGGCGACATTGATATAAGCTGTAACTGTTTAAATAAAAACTATAATTATCATTATTGTTTGATCCTTCTTTGTGGATAAAAAGACTAAGTTACTTTAGGGATAACAGCGTAATTTTTTTTGAGAGTTCTTATCGAAGAAAATAGTTGCGACCTCGATGTTGAATTAAAATTTCAGGCAAGTGTAGCCGCTTGTTATGTGGGTCTGTTCGACCTTTAAAATTTTACATGATTTGAGTTCAAACCGGTGTAAGCCAGGTTGGTTTCTATCTTTTGTGAAGTTATCAGAAGCTTTAGTACGAGAGGATTGAGTTTCTAAGAGTTTCTTATATTAGGATTAAATATAATATTATCTTGGCAGATTTATGCGCCGGATTTAGAATCCGTTAATATAGTGACAAGCTATAGATAATAGTGAACTTAAAAGTTAGTTGTGCTGTGATAGTTTTTGTAAAGTTTATTGAGTATTTAATTCTTTTAGTAATAGTCTTAGTTAGTGTTGCTTTTTTTACTTTACTTGAGCGTAAAATTTTAGGTTATATCCAAATTCGTAAGGGACCTAATAAAGTGGGATTTAAGGGCTTACTACAGCCTTTTGCTGATGCAGTAAAGTTATTTACTAAAGAGCAAACTTATCCTACTTTAAGAAATTTTATCCCTTACTATATTTCTCCTATTTTTAGATTAATACTTGCATTATGTGTTTGATTAGTTATACCTTATGAAGTTGGGTTTTTCAGTTTTGAGTTTAGGGTTCTTTTTTTTCTTTGTTGTATAAGAGCAAGAGTTTACTCAGTAATGGGGGCTGGTTGAGCTTCAAATTCAAAATATTCTTTATTAGGATGTTTACGAGCGGTGGCTCAAACTATTTCTTACGAGGTGAGGTTGGCTTTAATTTTATTAAGTTTATTATTATTAGTGGGGGGCTTAGATTTAGCTTTGTTTGAGAGATATCAACGTTATGCTTGGTTTATCTTGTTAGCTGGTCCTTTAGGGTTGCTTTGGTTTGTTTCCTGTTTAGCTGAGAGAAATCGTACTCCTTTTGATTTTGCGGAGGGCGAGTCAGAGTTAGTCTCTGGGTTTAACACTGAATATAGTGGGGGCAGGTTTGCTTTAATTTTTATAGCTGAGTATGCCAGTATTCTATTTTTGAGTTCTTTATTTACAATTTTATTCTTGGGTAGAGGGTTGATATCTATTGGGTTTTATTTAAAGGTTATTTTTATTGCTTATCTTTTCGTTTGGGTGCGGGGGTCTCTTCCTCGGTATCGTTATGATAAGTTAATGAATTTAACTTGGAAAAGGTTTTTACCCATTTCTTTGAATTATTGTCTCTTAAACAGGGGGATGATAATTTTATTTTATGTTATTCTGATATAAGGTTGCACTAAATTTAGTTAACAGTAAGATTACTAGAGGGTTCGAACCTCTTTTCCATGCTTTCAAAACATTTGTTTTCCAAAAATAAGTAATCAGTCTAACAGCTTATCTCATAAGAGTATTATGATTGGGTTAATTAAATAGAATCTAAAATAAGCTACTGTAAGAATTTGTCCTGTAAGGATGTAAGGATCTTCTACTGGGCGAGCTCCAATTCAAGTTAATAGTAGAACAATAGCAATTAATGATCAAAATAAGAACTGGTTTATAGGGTAAAATGCTAATCTTCGGAATTTTGCTTTATGGGTAAAAGGTAGGATAAATAGAATTGCTACTGATATAACTAGAGCAATAACACCTCCTAATTTATTGGGAATAGATCGTAAAATTGCGTACGCAAAAAGGAAATATCATTCTGGTTGGATGTGAGGGGGAGTAACTATAGGGTTAGCGGGGATAAAATTATCGGGGTCTCCTAGTAGATAGGGGTTCAATAGGGTTAAGGTAATCAGGGCTAATAATATAACAATGAACCCTACAATATCTTTAAATGAAAAGTAGGGGTGAAAGGGAATTTTTTCTAGTTGACTATTAACTCCTAAAGGATTATTAGAGCCTGTTTGATGGAGAAATAGAATATGAATTATTGAAGCGGCTGCTACAATAAATGGAAATAAGAAGTGGAAAGTGAAGAAGCGAGTTAAAGTGGCGTTACCTACCGCGAACCCTCCCCATAGCCATTGAACTAAATCGGTTCCGACAAGAGGAATAGCAGATATAAGGTTAGTAATCACTGTGGCCCCTCAAAAAGATATTTGTCCTCATGGTAAGACATATCCTAGAAAAGCTGTTGCTATTACTAGGAATAAGATAATAACTCCTACTGATCACGTGTGTAGATAAAAAAAAGACCCGTGGTATATACCCCGTCCAATGTGTCTATAAAGACAAATAAAGAAAAATGAAGCTCCGTTGGCGTGGGTGGTTCGAAGAAGTCACCCATAGTTTACATCTCGGCAGATATGAACAATTCTGGAGAAGGCGAGATTTACATCTGCTGTATAATGTATAGCTAAAAAAATTCCAGTTGCGATTTGAACTACTAAGCATAATCCTAAAAGAGAGCCAAAATTCCATAATGTTGAAATATTAATGGGAGTTGGAAGGTCTACTACAGCTCTATTACCAAGACTGAAGAGAGGGTGCGATTTTCGAATAGGGGTTGTCATTAAGATAAACGTAGCGGGCCAATAAATCTTGATCTTAGTTTGACTACTACTACTAAAGTTAATAAAAGATATAAGATGACAACGGCAGTTAAATTTGCTGCGGTTGGGTTATAAATATTATTTAAGACAAAGCTGATTGAAGAAGTTTCCATGGGAGTTGAAAAGGAAAAAGTCTGTAGGGCTTCTTTGTTAGGGAGAATTAAGGTCTCAGAAAAAATTAAGATGGGGGTAAAAATAATAGGAAACAAGCCTAGAATTATAAGAGTGGGGGTTACTTTAAAAGGTTCATTAGAGGCTAGTGAGGCTACGTAAATAAATAATACTAGCGTAGCCCCTAAGAAGATTAAGAATAGAATATAAGGAAACCATCTCATAGTCCTTAAAACTCCTACAGAAAAGCAAATTAAAATGGTTTGGGCGACAAGAACTAATCCTATCGATAGGGGGTGAGTTAATAAGGTGAAGCAAATGGCTATAGATGTTAGTATTAGAGAGCTGAAAATTAGTGAATAGATTCAGGTATATCCTGAGCTTCGAGAACAATTATTCATCTATGGTTTACAAGACCATTATTTTATTTAAACTATTGAAGCTTATTTAGCTTTATTCAGGATATAGTTTAAGTAAAATATTAGTTTTGGGGACTTAAGATAGAGTGAAAACTTTTTTCCTGAATTACTAATGGTAATCTTAAAAATATGGCTTTGTGTTCCTTTAGTGGGATTTATTTGTGGTTTGCTTGCTTTCGTTAGAGAGCGTAAACATTTATTAAATGCTTTATTGAGATTGGAGTTTATTATAGTAAGAATTTTTTGGTTTATACTAGGGGTCATCTGGTGTGTTGGTGGAGATTCTTATTTTTTAATATTTTTTTTAACTTTAGCTGCTTGCGAGGGGGCTTTAGGGTTAGCTTTGTTAGTTTCAGTTGTTCGTAGACATGGAAATGATTCTTTTAATAGATTAAGTATTTTAGGGTGTTAAAGTTTATCTTTATAGTTTTGTTAATAACTTTGTCTTTAAATAGTTGGTTATCTGTGCAGCTTTCTCTTTTCTTGGTTTGTTTCCTATTTGGGTTAATAAGATTAAGAAATTTCAGTTTATTTCATTTTGGGTATGGGTTTGGAGTTGATAGGGTCGGCTATATTTTAATCTTACTTAGTATTTGAATTATAGCTTTAGTATTGGGGGCAAGAGAGGGAGTGAAAAAAGTTGGCACACATGTGAATCTTTTTTTAGTTGTTAATCTTTTATTACTAGTTACTTTGATTTTAACTTTTTCTTGTTTAGATTATATTTTATTTTACGTGTGTTTCGAGAGTTCATTAATTCCCACTTTAATTTTAATTTTAGGTTGAGGGTATCAGCCTGAACGATTGCAGGCGGGGGTTTATATGCTGTTTTATACATTATTTGCTTCTCTTCCTTTATTAATTTCTTTTTTAAGTCTATATGCGATAGAGGGTTCTTTGATTATAGGGTTAGGAGTGTCTGTTAGTTTAGGTAAAAGTCAGATAATAGTTTGATATATCTGCAGGGTAATGGCTTTTATTGTAAAATTGCCTATATTTTTAGTGCATTTATGATTGCCTAAGGCCCATGTCGAGGCTCCTGTGGCAGGGTCTATAATTTTAGCTGGTGTTTTATTAAAATTAGGGGGCTATGGTTTAATTCGTGTTTGTCCTCTTTTTTTAGGGGTTGCTATGGATTTAGTTTGGTTGTGGATCAGCTTAGGCTTAGTGGGAGGTTTTGCTGTTAGACTAATTTGTTTGCGACAAGGAGATATAAAGTCTTTGATTGCTTATTCTTCTGTTGCTCATATGAGTTTAGTTTTATGCGGTTTAATACTTTGTAGGTGATGAGGTTTAGTAGGGGCGGTTGTAGTTATAGTCGGACATGGATTATGTTCATCAGGTCTTTTTTGTCTAGCTAATATAAGTTATGAGCGGCTAGGAAGGCGTAGTTTATTAGTGGGGAAAGGTCTTTTAACTTTTATGCCCACATTAGCTCTTTGATGATTTGCTCTTAGGGCTGGAAATATAGCAGCTCCTCCTACATTAAATCTTTTGGGGGAAGTTAGGTTGATTATTAGAGTTGTATCTTGGTCTAAGGTGAGAATAAGTTGTTTAGCTTTGATTTCTTTTTTTAGGGCAGCGTATACTTTATACCTTTTTTCTTTAAGACAGCATGGTAAGTATTTTGTTTCAGTATTCTCTTGTTGTTCTGGAGAAGTCCGGGAGTATTTAGTGTTAATGCTTCATTGGTTGCCATTAAATGCTTTAATTTTAGTTGGGTATATATTAATAGCTTAAGCTTAAATAGTTTAAGAAAAATATTGGTTTGTGGGGCCGAAGATATAGTTGTATTTTAAGCAGTGTTATGAAATATTAAAATAGCTGAGAGGAGAATAGTTTTTTTGTTAAGAGTTGCTTGTCTGAGAATTGGGTGTTCTTTAACATTTTTAAAGAGAGGTTTATGTTATTATATAGAGTGGGAGTTAGTGAGTTATAATGGGGTTAGGATTGAGATGTCCTTAATTTTTGACTGAATATCTTTAATATTTATGTCTTTTGTTTGTTTGATTTCTTCTATAGTTTTATTTTACAGGGGGGGCTATATAATAGGAGACCCTAATATTAGTCGTTTTCTTTACATTGTGTTGGGGTTTGTTGCTTCAATATTGTTTTTAATTTTGAGCCCTAATTTAATTAGAATTTTACTTGGTTGGGATGGCCTAGGATTAGTTTCTTATGCTTTGGTAATTTATTATCAAAATGAAAAGTCAGCGAGGGCCGGGATGTTAACAGCTTTGTCTAACCGAGTGGGAGATGTGGCTATTTTATTAAGAATTGGGGTAATAATAGATTTAGGCGGGTGAAATTTTATTTTTAGTGTGGGCTCAGATTCTTTAAAAGGAAGTCTGGTTTTATGGTTGATTGTAGTTGCTGCAATAACTAAGAGGGCTCAGATCCCATTTTCTGCTTGGTTACCTGCCGCTATAGCTGCTCCTACTCCGGTTTCTGCGTTAGTTCATTCTTCTACTTTAGTAACGGCTGGGATTTATTTATTGATTCGGTTTAGGCCTAGGCTGATCGGAACAATTATCAGAGATATTCTATTATTGGTAGGCTGTATAACTATGTTTATAGCAGGTTTAGGGGCTAATTTTGAGACAGATTTTAAAAAAATTATTGCTTTATCTACTTTAAGTCAATTAGGCGTGATAGTTAGTATTTTAGGGATAGGTTGAGCAATTTTGGCGTTTTTCCATTTATTAACACATGCTTTATTTAAGGCTTTACTCTTTATGTGTGCGGGGTCAATTATTCATAATGTTAGGGGTAGGCAAGATATCCGAACTATAGGAAGTTTAGTTAGTCTAATACCTTTGAGAACTACTCTTTTGAATTTAGCTAATTTGTCTTTGTGTGGAATTCCTTTTTTAGCTGGATTTTATTCTAAAGATTTAATTTTAGAGGTCGCTTTCATGGGTCCTTTAAATATTATTTGTTTGTTTATATACGCGGTTGCAACGGGTCTAACTGTTAGGTACAGATTTCGTGTTTTATATTATAGGGTAAGTGGTCCTATAAATATAGGTTGTGCTTCCTCTGTTAGAGATGAAGATGTTTTAATAACAAGCCCAATGATTATTTTGAGATTTGGGGCTGTAGTAAGAGGGGCTGTTCTTTCTTGGTTAATTTTTCCTGTAAATTTTATAATTTGTTTATCTCCAATATTTAAAATATTAGTATTGCTTGTGACTATTATTGGGGGGTATATTGGTTATACTTTAAATATAGTGGCCGAAAATTGTGGTTTAAAATCTTTAGGGTTGTATGGGATTAGGGTTTACGCCGGATCAATGTGATTTCTACCTTTTCTATCTACACTAGGAGTTAGGCCTGGAAGGTTGCGATTGGGCTTCTTTTACCATCAAGTATTTGACAGGGGGTGGTCTGAGTATAGAGGCGGACAAGGTCTTTATTATATTTTAAGAAACTTAAGAAAAGTTCTTCAAGTTATACAAGAGAATAGAATTAAAGTTTATTTATTAATAATGTTAGTTTGAAGAGCAGGTTTACTTTCAATATTTTAAACTTAGGTAGCTTATGAAGAGCATTACATTGAAGCTGTAAGGGAGATACTAGTATCCTTAGGTGTTTTTAAAGGGAGTGTACCTTTAGCTCTACAATGAAAATGCAGTGTGTTATTTACACTATAAAAACAGAGATAAAGACAGAATTAAACTGCCTGAAATTGAAGTTAGAAGCTTCTTTTCTTACATATTATCTCTTAGTTAGAACTACGTTCAATAATTCCATTAACAGTGAAATACCTCTTTTTGGTTTTAACTAATTTTGGTTGGAGGTAAATTTTTACCAAGACCTAGGTCGAAACTAGGGGCAATAAGTTCGCTTTCTAACCAAGATGAGCTAATTTTAGCACCCACTACGTGCAAGGCAGTTATCATCTTTGACTATCATCTCAGTGTTAAGTAGACCAATCTAGTGCTCCTTGATTTCATTCGTGGTAAAGTCCAATTAACAGGATTAATAGAAAGAAAGTCCCTGTAATGATTCATGTTTCAGTGAGAGTTACTTTAAAGGTTTTTACTAGGGGGAATAAAAGTGTAATTTCTACATCAAAAATAAGAAAAATGATTGCGATTAGGAAGAATCGTAGAGAAAATGGGAGTCGGCCGGCTCCTTTAGGATCAAAACCACATTCAAATGGGGAACATTTTTCTCGGTCAGTGATTGTTTTTTTAGCTAAAATTGAGGAGATGAATATAACAATCGTTGATAAAATTAATGTAAATAAAATTATTATTAGTATAATAAGAATTACTTTTCCTGGTAAAACCAGTCTTATTGATTGGAAGTCAATTGTACTTATATACTAGAAAAGTAAGTTATCTTCCTCATCAGTAGATCGAGATATACAGGAATAATCAGACTACATCAACAAAGTGTCAATATCAGGCGGCTGACTCAAATCCTAAGTGGTGGTTGGCGGAAAAGTGACACATATATAGTCGATAAAGAGTTACTAGTAAGAATATAGAACCAATAATTACATGGAGTCCATGAAACCCAGTAGCTACAAAAAATGTAGCTCCATAAACTGAGTCGGCAATGGTAAACGGAGCTTCGTAATATTCAAGGGCTTGGAGAGCTGTAAAGTATATTCCTAAAAATACAGTAAGAGCTAAGCTTTGAATTGCCTGCGAAAAATTAGATCTTAAAATAGCATGATGGGCTCAAGTTACTGTGGCACCTGATGTTAGTAAAATAGCAGTGTTTAGTAGAGGAATTTGAAAGGGGTTGAAGGCTTGAATTCCAGCGGGAGGTCAGCAGGTGCCAAGATCAATAGCTGGTGAAAGTCTTCTGTGGAAGAAAGCCCAAAAAAAAGAGAAGAAGAATAATACTTCCGAGGTAATAAATAAGATTATCCCTCATCGAAGCCCATTAATTACTTTAAGGGTATGCTGCCCTTGATAAGTGGCTTCTCGAGTAATGTCTCGTCATCATTGAATTATAGTTAATAGTGTGGTAACTAATCCTAATATTAAAAGATCTGGATTTAGTTGGTGAAATCATTTAACTAAACCTGTTGTTAATATTATAGCTCTGATAGATCCTGTAAGAGGTCAAGGTCTTATATCTACTAGGTGGTAGGCATGGTATCCGTGTTTTTGCATTAGTTAACTTCTCTTGTGTACAGAGTTGTTAGGGCTGCAAATACATAAGATTGAATAATGGCAACGGCTGATTCTAAAATTAAAAGCAAGATTTGGGATAAAAGTAAGAATGAGAGGAGAGTTTTTGAAAGATTAGATCCTGTATTACCTAAGAGAGTGAGTAAGAGATGGCCGGCAATTATATTGGCAGCTAATCGGATGGCTAATGTTCCTGGTCGAATAACGTTTCTTACTGTTTCAATTAGAACCATAAGAGGGGTTAAGGGCCCAGGTGTTCCGGCTGGAACTAAGTGAGCGAATATGTGTTTAGTGTGATTAATTCAACCAAAAATTATTGAAGTTAACCAGAGAGGTAGGGCTAAAGATAGGGTTATTGCTAAGTGTCTAGTTCTAGTGAAAATATAGGGTATTAACCCTAAAAAATTATTAAATATAATGAGTCTAAATAGTGAATTGAAGATTAAAGTTCCTCCTAAATTAGTGGGCCCAAGAAGGATTTTAAATTCTTTATGTAAAGTTATTATTAGAGAGGATCATATTAGAGAGGCCCGAGAAGGTATAGCTCAAAATAAATAAGGAATGAACATTAATCCTAATATAGTGGAGATTCAATTTAAGGGTAGGTTACTAATTCTTGATAGGGGGTCGAATCTAGAGAATAGGTTTGTTATCATTTTCAATTTTGTGTTAATCTTTCTGTTTTAACAGAAGGGGCTTCAATTTTAACTGGGGGTTTTATGAAAAAAATTAAAATAATAGATAAAATGAATACGGCTGAAAAAAATATATATAAGTTGAGTCATAATAAGGGGGCTATTTGTGGGATTTTAAAATATTATATTTTAATAATTTAGGCTTGACAAGCCTATGTTATGCTTTAACTAATTTTAAGCTCATTAGAGGTAGTTTGTACCATAATAGGATTAAAAATCCTACACTTATCCTTCGGTCATCTAATGAAGAGTCTTCTTTATGTTCAAAGATTCAGTTAAGGAAAGATTTAATTGAAGTTCTTTCAATTACAATAGGTATAAATCTGTGATTTGCCCCGCAAATTTCTGAACACTGACCATAAAACAATCCTGGTCGGTTTATTTGGAACCTTAGTTGATTTATTCGGCCTGGGACTGCATCTACTTTAACCCCTAGGGCGGGTACAGTTCAAGAGTGAATTACATCTGCTGCGGTAATCAGAGCTCGGATTTGAGTATTTATTGGTAGAATCGTTCGGTTATCTACATCTAATAACCGGAAACCGGCATTTTCCATCTCTTCACTTGGGATTATATAAGAATCAAATTCTACTTGGGCAAAATCTGAGTATTCGTATCTTCAGTACCATTGATGGCCAATAACTTTTAGTGTAACATTGGGGTTATTTACTTCATCTAATAAATAAAGAAGTCGGAGGGACGGAAAGGCAATAAAGATTAAAATAATAGCAGGAAGGATAGTTCAAGCAGTTTCAATAGCTTGATGTTCCAGTAAGAATCGGTTTGTAAATGAATTAAAAAATAACGAGGAAAGCATAAACCCTACTAAAGTGGTAATAAGGATCAGCACTAATATTGCGTGGTCGTGGAAGAAAATTAATTGCTCTATAAGTGGGGAAGCTGCGTCTTGAAAGTTTAAAGCGGTTCAGGTTGCCATTTTTCTAAAAGAAAAGGGATTTTCCTATTAGGAGCTTAAATCCTATGCAATGATCTGCCATTTTAGATAGTTAGTAATTAGTGGAACTTCCGAGAATCTGTGATCAGCAGGCGGGTAATTATGCTGTCATTCAATTGATGTTGGAAGGAATAGGGAGAATATGGCTGGCCGTTTAGATGTAAATGCTTCTCAGATTACAATTACGAATCCTAATACAGCAATTAAGGAAATAGTAGATCCAATTGAAGAAACTACGTTTCATGTGGTGTATGCATCAGGGTAGTCGGAATATCGTCGAGGTATTCCATTTAATCCTAAAAAATGCTGGGGGAAGAATGTAAGATTTACTCCAATAAATATCGTTGTAAAATGGATTTTTAGTCAAAATGGGTAAAGAGATAGCCCTGTAAATAAGGGGAATCAATGAGCGATTCCCGCGAAAATTCCAAATACAGCTCCTATTGACAATACGTAGTGGAAGTGAGCTACTACGTAGTAAGTATCGTGAAGAATAATATCAATAGAAGAATTTGCTAAAACAACTCCAGTCAGGCCTCCTATTGTAAATAAAAAGATGAATCCTAAGGCTCAAATGAGGGATGGGCTATAAGTAAACTGAGTACCATGTAAAGTTGCTAATCAACTAAAGATTTTAATACCAGTGGGGACGGCAATAATTATAGTTGCTGAGGTGAAATAGGCTCGAGTGTCCACATCTATTCCCACTGTGAATATATGATGAGCTCATACTACGAATCCCAGGATACCAATTGCTATTATAGCATAAATTATTCCTAAAGTTCCAAAAGATTCTTTTTTTCCTGCTTCTTGTCTTACGATATGAGAGATTATTCCAAAAGCTGGTAGGATTAAAATATAAACTTCTGGGTGACCGAAGAATCAAAATAGATGTTGATATAGAATTGGGTCTCCTCCTCCAGCGGGATCAAAGAATGAGGTGTTTAAATTACGGTCAGTAAGTAGTATTGTAATAGCCCCTGCTAGAACTGGAAGAGATAGAAGAAGTAAAATAGCAGTTAAAAATACTGCTCAGACAAAAAGAGGGGTTTGATCTATTGTTATTCCTGGGGCACGTATGTTAATTACTGTTGTAATAAAGTTTACGGCTCCTAAAATAGAAGAAACACCTGCTAAGTGGAGAGAGAAAATGGCTAGGTCTACAGAGGCTCCCGCGTGACCTAATCCTCTTGCTAGAGGGGGGTAGACAGTTCATCCTGTGCCTACGCCTCTTTCAACTATTCCCCTGGAAAGAAGAAGGGTAAGTGAGGGAGGTAAAAGTCAAAACCTTATATTATTTATTCGTGGAAAAGCTATATCCGGGGCTCCTAATATTAGGGGGACTAGCCAATTTCCAAAGCCCCCAATTATAATAGGCATTACTATAAAGAAAATTATAATGAAGGCATGGGCTGTAACAATTACGTTATAGATTTGATCATTGCCAATCAAAGTTCCTGGTTGTCCAAGCTCTGCTCGAATTAAAAGCCTTAGAGAAGTTCCTGTTATTCCTGCTCAAGCTCCAAAAATGAAGTATAATGTACCAATGTCCTTATGATTAGTTGAAAAGAGTCATCGTTGCAT